CTTTTTTTAAAAATTTATATATTATAATATATAAAAATATTGGATTTGTTAATTTATAGGTGTGTGAATATTTATATTAATTTAAAATATTTATTTTTTGGTTTTATTTTTTTTTGATGTCAAATTTTGTTTTTTTGATGTCAAATTTTGTTTTTTTGATGTCAAATTTTGTTTTTTTATTTTGTTTTTTTGATGTCAAATTTTGTTTTTTTGATGTCAAATTTTTTATAAAATGTATTATACAATTATTATAAAATGGCACAAACCTTTAGTTAAAAACCTGCGCTGCAACCGAACAGCTCGTCATGACAAGAAATACATGACAAAAGATAAAATTCATTTTTTGAATTCTGAAAAAAGCCCTACTCAAGATTGATGGATTGAATTTTTTTTTAATTGTATAGATAGTGAACAGAATGCACTAAAGAATTTGCGATTATTATGTGAATTTGTTATGACTTGTGATTATTATTATGTGATTATTTTATATTTGTCAAGAACAAATCGCATAAGTGTACTCTTTTTTCCCCTAAAAATTATAGTCATTGTACCTATAGTGGTCCCGCGCTTTGTCATGTCAGATGTAGCGAGTTTTGGCTTGCGATGATGTTATTATAGTTAATTAGATTTTTTTGTAATAATAATAATTTGTAAATTATGTAGCACACAAAAATTAGTTTTGAACATAATTATAATTTGTAGAATCATAATATTAATTAATTTAAAATAGTAGTACATATAATATTTACGATTATTATTTTTTTAAATAATGAATTTTAAGGAAGATAAACTGCTTAAACGCTGTTACTTGCTACATAAATAAATAAAAAAAAAAAAAAAAAAAAAAAAAAATATAAACAGTTAATTAAATTGATTATAAATAATAAATGAAATATTTTAAATAAAAACTTCTATTTGAAAAAAATAATTAAGGTTTTAGGGGGGGTAAATGTTTATTTTAATAAATTATTTTTTTTTTAATATATGTCTATGAGATATAATCATATTTGTGTAAACATTTATTAAATCTTTAAGTTTTTCATTAATTATGTAAATCAGGCAATCCATTTTACAAATTTTATTTAAAAAATAAAAAAAAATGTGTGAAAGTTTAGAATTTGGGAAGTTAGTTTATTGTTTTTTTATTATATTTTGATTTATTTGGATTTAGAGATTTTAATTTTGTATAACTTTTGTATTTTGATATTGATTATGAATAAGTTTGAGTGCAAAAAGTGTGTTGAATAAGTTTGAGTGCAAAAAGTGTGTTGAATAAGTTTGAGTGCAAAAAGTGTGTTGAATAAGTTTGAGTGCAAAAAGTGTGTTGAATAAGTTTGAGTGCAAAAAGTGTGTTGAATAAGTTTGAGTGCAAAAAGTGTGTTGAATAATATATATATGGGTATATATATAGGTTGTTTTAAACAAATTGTATAAAATATTCCATATTATAGATTTTATTTTAAAAATTAAAAAAAATGTAATCATTCTGTTTGGAAGGGGTAATTAAGGTTTGAGGGGGGTAAATCTATTTATTTTAGAAATAGTAATTGGTTAATTAAAATTTTTTTAGAGGGAAGAAAGTGTCTAGCCCCAGTATTAATAATTTGTTTTTTAAATAAAAAATTTGATTTTTGTTTTAAAAATTAATTATTTAATTTTATTACATGTATTTTTTTATTAGATTTATTTTTCTTAATGGTTAATTTTAATTTTCAGTAATTGTTATTTATAAATTATTTTTTTTAATTTAGAAATTTAATTTTAAATGTAAAATTTTGTGCCAGCATTCGCGGTTATACAAAAATTTAAAGTTAATTTTTTTTTTGTTCAGTATTTAAATCAAAAAATTTAATTTATTAAGGTGAAATTTATAATTTATAGTTTTTATTTTTTCTGTTTAATTTTATTATTAAACCAGGATTAGACACCCTGTTATTTTAGGAGATTTTTGGGTAGTATTTTTAATAATTGAAATTCAATGAATCTGGCGGTTTTTAAATCTTTTTAGAGGAACCTGTATTTTAAATGATAATCCACGATATTATTTACCTTATATTTCTTGTATATCTCTGTTGTAGAATATAATGCTAATTAATTTTCTTTTTTTTTATATAATTTATTTTAGGTCAAGGTGCAGTTATTATTAGGTAATTATGGGTTACATTAATTATTTTTTTTTGATTTTTATTTTAAAAATAATTTGAATTTGGATTTAAAAGTAATTTTTTTTATTAAATTTTTTGAATTTAAGCTCTTAATTATGTACATATCGCCCGTCACTCTTATTTATAAGATAAGTCGTAACAAAGTAGATGTATCTGAAGATGTATCTAGAATTCAGATTATTAATGTTTTTTTTTACAATAAAAGCTTTGACTTTTAGTCTAATCTGATTAATTTATAATTATTTTTATTTTTCTTTTTTTTTAATTTTTTTTTTTTTTTTTAATTTTTTTTTTTGTTTTTTTATTATATAATTTATTTTTTATAGTTTATTTGTACTGTTAAGGAATTTAGTTTTTATTAAGGAATAAAATTTTATTGTTGTACCTTTTGTGTCAGGGTTAATTAAAATTTAAATTTATTTTTTTTTCCCGAATTTTAGTGATTTAATTTAATTTGTTTTTTTATGTTTTATAATAATTTTAAAAATTAATTTAGTTTTGATAGTAAATTCATATTATTATATATCTGGTTTTTTTAGAATTTAATTTAATTAATGATTTCATTTATTTTTTTTTTTTTTTTTGATTTCTAAAATTAGAAGGGATAAGCTTTCTTTTTTTTATATAAATTTTTATATAATTTTATTTGTAGATTTGAAGTCTGTCATCATTTAAAGTTCGTTTAAGATTAAAAATTAATTAATTTTATTTTATTTAATTATTTAAATTTTTTTTATAATTTTTTTTTTTTTAATAATGATTAAATTAGTAAATTTAAAAATTTTTTTTATGAATTTGGCAAAATTATTTTCGCCTGTTTAACAAAAACATGTTTTTTAGTTTTTTTTTTATAAATTTGACCTGCTCAATGATTTTAAATAGCCGCGGTATATTAACTGTGCAAAGGTAGCATAATAATTAGTCTTTTAATTTAGGTCTTGTATGAATGGTTGGACGAAAAATAATCTTTATTTTTTTTTTTTTTTAATTTTAATTATGTGTTAAAATGCATATTTATTATAGAGGGACGATAAGACCCTATAGATCTTAATTAGTTAGTTATTTTATTTTTTTTTAATTATTATATTTCAATTAATTATTTTGGTTGGGGTGACAGTTAATATTTTAATCTTTTTTTTTTATTGAACATTTATTTATGAATATTTGAATTTTTTTTTTATTAAAAGTAAAGATACCTTAGGGATAACAGCGTTATAAAGTTGGATAGTTCAAATTGATAATTTTGTTTGCGACCTCGATGTTGGATTAATAAAATGTGTAAGGTAGATTTTACATTTTTAGGTCTGTTCGACCTTTAAAATTTTACATGATCTGAGTTCAGACCGGCGAGAGCCAGGTTGGTTTCTATCTTCTTTGAATTATTTTTAATTAGTACGAAAGGACTTTTATAATTATAAAATTTATTATGCTAGTTTGACAGATTAGTGTTTTAAATTTAGAATTTAATAATGTATTTTTTAATACAACTAGTAAGTGTTTTTTTTGAGATCTTTAATTTTAATTTTATTTTCTTTATTAGGAGTAGCTTTTTTTACTCTTTTTGAGCGTAAAATTTTAGGTTATATTCAGTTTCGTAAAGGTCCAAATAAAGTTTATTTTATTGGTATATTTCAACCATTTTCAGATGCTTTAAAATTATTTTCTAAGGATTTTTTTTATTTAACTTTTGGGAATTATTTTATTTATATATTTATACCTTGTATAGGATTAGTAATTTCTTTATTATTTTGATTTATTTTACCTTTTTTTTTTAATTTTGTTTCTTTTAATTATGGTTTAATTTTTTTTTTCTGTTGTTCTGGATTAAGTGTATTTTTTATTATAATTGCTGGTTGGTGTTCTAATTCTTTTTATTCTATATTAGGATCAATACGATCTGTTGCACAGAGAATTTCTTATGAAATTTGCTTTTTTTTAATTTTTTTAGTTTTAGTTATTTTAATTGAATCTTTTAATTTAGTTGATTTTTTTTATTTTCAGTCTATAATTTGATTTTTTTTTTTTTTTTTTCCTTTATTTTTTATTTTTTTTTCTTGTATTTTAGCTGAAACCAATCGTTCTCCATTTGATTTTTCTGAAGGAGAGTCAGAATTAGTTTCTGGATTTAATGTTGAATATAGATCTTTTATATTTTCTCTTTTTTTTTTATCTGAATATAGAAGAATACTTTTTTTAAGATTATTTATTGTTATTTTTTTTTTTGGTGGTGATTTTTGATCTATTTTTTTTTATTTTAGGGTTTTATTTTTTGTATTTTGTTTTATTTGAATTCGCGGTACTTTACCACGTTATCGTTATGATAAATTGATATACTTATCTTGAAGGATTTATTTACCTTTAGTTTTAACTTTTTTTTTTATTTTTATTATTTTAAAGATTTATTTTTATTTCATTATTTTTAGAAAAAAGTTAATAGATGTTGATCTATCTTATATTTTCAAAATACAAAGCTTTAAGCTTATTAACTAGTTTATTTTATCTCATTGTGTTAATAAGATTGGTGTTAAAATAAAAAATATAAAGTAATTAATTGTTAATAATTGTCTAATTATTATAAATGGTTCTTCTACAGGTTTTATTCCAGCTCATGTTAATAAAATAAATATATTAACTATAATTCAGAATATAATTTTATTTAAAGGATATATACAGGTTCTTTGAAATTTATTTTTTGTTGAAAAAGGTAAAGTTAAGAATATAAAAATTGATATGAGTAATGCAATTACTCCTCCCAATTTATTGGGAATTGATCGTAGGATTGCATATGCAAATAAAAAATATCATTCTGGTTGGATATGTTTTGGTGTAACTATGGAATTAGCTGGAATAAAGTTTTCTGGATCTGTTATTATGAATGGATATAAATTAATTATAGTTAAAAATGTAATTATTATAATGATTAATCCTATAATATCTTTTGTTGTAAAATATGGGTGGAATGGAATTTTATCGATTTTATTAATTAATCCTAAAGGATTTGATGAACCTTTTTCATGTAATAAAATTAAGTGTATTAAAATTAGAATTATAATTATAAATGGTAAAATAAAATGTAGAGAATAAAATCGGTTTAATGTAGGATTTTCTACTGTAAAACCTCCTCAAATTCATTTAACTATTATGTCTCCTGAATATGGAATAGTGGAGATTAAATTAGTAATTACTGTTGCCCCTCAAAATGATATTTGTCCTCATGGCAAAACATATCCTAAAAATGCTGTTGCTATAAGGGTTAATAAAATAATAGTTCCTGAGATTCATGTTTTTTTTATTTTAAATGATATATAATATACACCTCGTGCAAGATGAGTATAGATTAAAATAAAAAATAATGATGCACCGTTTGCGTGAATATTTCGTATTATTCATCCGTAGTTTACATCTCGTCTAATATGAATAATTCTTAAAAATGCTTTATTAGTTCTTGGTGTATAATGTATTGATAAAAAAAGTCCTGATAAAATTTGAATCATTAAACATAGTCCTAAAAGGGATCCTATGTTTCATCATAGTGAAATATTAGATGGTGAAGGTAAGTCAAATAGAAAGTTGTTTATAATTGTAAGTTTACGATTTGGTTTAAACATAAGATTTTTTTAATGGTCCTTTATTTTTTGTTACGATATTAGTAATTCTAACAAGTAAAATAAATAGTGTTAATATAATTATTATAGTTATAATACCTTTATTTATATTAAAAAATTTAATTGTTGTTTTTAGGTTTTCATTTTTTAAAATATAAATTTTATTATTGATTATTTTAATAATAGTTTCTGTTGATCTATTTCTTAGATTTTGTAATATTAGGGTTAATGTTATAACTGTTAATATTAAAGTTGGGTTTAATTTAAATTTTATATTTGAAATAATTCTTGCTATGTAAATAAATATTACTATTAATCCTCTAACAATTCTAATGAATATAATGTAAGAATATCATGGTGATGAAAATATTTCTGTTATTAATATACATGCTAATGTAGTTTGTAAAATTAGTATTATTCCCATGTTTATGGGGTGATTTATTATTATTGTAATTGTTGAAATTAATAATATGATTTTATTAATTATTATTCAGTAAATATTTTAATATAAAATTTTAGTTTTGGAGACTAAAGATGATTTATTCTTTACTGATTTTGTTTAAAAAAATAATTAATTTTGGTTTACAAGACCAACGTTTTTATTAAACTATTTAAACTTATGGATTTTATTTTATTTTTTTTTGGATTTTTAACTTTAATTTTAGTTCGTAAACATTATTTTTTATCTTTGTTGAGATTAGAATTTATTTTAGTTTATTTATTTATTTCTTTTTTTTTTTTTTTAAATTTTTATGGTTATGATTTTTATTTTTGTGTTATTTTTTTGGTATTAGGAATTTGTGATGGTGTTTTGGGGTTAAGATTGTTAGTTTATTTAGTTCGTAAAATTAATAGTGATTATTTTGTTAGTTTATTTAGTTCGTAAAATTAATAGTGATTATTTTTTGAGAATTTCTTTATGTTTAAGTTTATTTTTATTATTCTTTTTTTTACCCCTTTTAGTTTTTTTAATTGATATATTTATATTTATGGTTTTTTTTTTTTTTTTTTTTTTTTTTTTTTTTTTTGTTAATAAATTTAATTTTATAGTTAGTTTGTCTTATAGACTTGGTTGTGATAATGTTTCTTTTATATTTATTTGTCTTAGATTTTGAATCTGTTTAATAATAGTTTTTTCTATAATTTTGTATTGTTATTCTTATTTAGGAAAGAATTTTTTATTATATTTAAATTTTATGTTTTTTTCTTTATTATTTTTATTTGTTGTTAGAAATTTTTTTTATTTTTTTTTTTTTTTTGAGTGTAGATTAATTCCTGTTTTTTTAATTATTTTTGGTTGAGGGTATCAGCCTGAACGTTTAAGAGCTGGTTTTTTTTTAATTTTATATACTATGGTTGGTTCTTTACCTTTTTTTTTATCTATTTTATATTTAGATATGATTTTTGGGAATTTTTTTTTTTTCTTAAATTTTAAGATTAATAATATATATTTAATTTTTTTTATTATTATATCTTTTATAATTAAATTTCCTTTGTTTGGGTTTCATTTATGATTACCTAGGGCACATGTTGAATCTCCTGTTAGAGGGTCAATAATTTTAGCTGGGGTTATATTAAAATTAGGTGGGTATGGATTTTTTCGATTTTTGGGATTTATATATTTTTATGTATTTTATTATGGTTATTTATTTTTTAGTTTAAGTTTATTTGGTTGTTTATTTATTAGATGTTATTGTTTAATTCAATCTGATTTAAAGGTTTTAGTAGCTTATTCTTCTATTTGTCATATAGGAATAATTATTATGGGATTATTTACTTTAAGATATTGATGTGTTTTAGGTGGTTTAATTTTTATATTAGGACATGGGTTTATTTCGTCTGGTTTATTTTATTTTGTTGGTCTTTTATTTAATCGTTCTGGTAGACGAAGATTTTTTGTTTTAAGGGGTTTATTGAGTATTAGTCCTTCTTCTGTTATATTTTTATTTTTTTTTTGTATTAGTAATATATCTTGTCCTCCTACAATTAATTTATTTTCTGAAATTTTAATTGTTCTGGGTAGTTTAAATTGAAGATTTTATTCTTTATTTTTTTTTTTTTTTATTTTATTTTTTTCGGCTATTTATAGATTAATAATTTATTATTTTATTAGACATGGAATTATTTGTGATTTAATTAAAATATTTTCTTGTTTTTACTTGTTGGAGTATTTGGTAATATTTTTTCATTTATTTCCTGTATTTTTTATAATCTTATGTTTTGATTTTTTTATTTTGTTCATTTAGTTTAATAATATAAAATATTGATTTGTGGTATCAGTGATCTTTTTGGTTGAGCTGTGATTTTTTGTTCAACAGTTTTTTTTTTTTTTTTTTTTTTTTTTTTTTTTTTTTTTTTTTTTTTTTTTTTTTTTTTTTTTTTTGGTATTTATTTTTATGAATATAATTTTGTTTTTTTTTTTGAATGAATTTTTTTTTTTTTTAATTCTTGTTCAATGAGATGTATTTTTTTGTTTGATTGAATTTCTTTAATATTTATTTCTTTTGTTTTTTTGATTTCTGGTTGTGTTTTATTTTATAGATTAGGTTATATATTTGGTGATAAAAATTTATTTCGTTTTTATTTATTAGTTATTTTATTTATTTTTAGTATATTTATTTTTATTTTTATACCCGATTTTGTTTGTATACTTTTAGGTTGGGATGGCTTAGGTTTAATTTCTTATTGTTTAGTTATTTATTATCAAAATAATATTTCTTTAATTTCTGGTCTTATTACTGTTTTTATGAATCGATTAGGTGATGTTGCTTTAATTTTAAGAATTGGTTGATTAATAAATTTTGGTTCTTGACATTATTATATGTATATATATAATGATTTTGGTTTTGATTTTATTTCTTTTTTTGTTTTGTTTGCTGGTTTTACTAAAAGAGCTCAGTTTCCTTTTTGTTTTTGATTACCAGCAGCTATAGCTGCTCCAACTCCAGTTTCTTCTTTGGTTCATTCATCTACTCTAGTCACTTCTGGTGTATATTTAATAGTTCGTTTTAGATATTTAATTTCTTTTATGGATACTTATATTTTAATGTTATTATCTTTGGTGACTATATTTATTTCTGGATTTAGTGCTTGTGTTGAAGTTGATTTAAAGAGGATTGTGGCTTATTCTACATTAAGACAATTAGGATTTATATTTTTTGTGTTGTCTTTTGGTTCTGTTTTTCTTTGTTTTTTTCATTTGTTAATTCATGCTATTTTTAAGTCTTTACTTTTTTTATGTTCTGGTTGATTTATTCATTGTTTTGTAGGAAATCAGGATATTCGTTTTATGGGTGGGTTAGGAAAACAGTGTCCATATATTTCTTCTTGTTTTTTTATTTCTTTAGTTTGTTTGTGTGGTTTACCTTTTTTTTCTGGGTTTTATTCCAGGGATTTTATTATTGAATTAATTTTTTTATTTGATGTAAATTTTTATTATTTTATTTTTTTTATTTTTTCTGTTTGTTTAACAATTATTTATAGATTTCGTTTAATTTATTATCTTTTTTTTAGAGATTCTTTTTTTTTTTCTTTTATTAATTTTAAGTATAATTTTTATATAAATATTTCTTTGATTTTCTTAGTTATTTTTTGTTTATTTACAGGTTCATTTTTATATTGATTTTTTAGAGATTGTATATTTTTTGTAATTGATGAATTTTTAAAGTTTATTTTTTTTTTTTTTTTTTTTTTTTTTTTTTTTTTTTTTTTTTTTTTTTTTTTTTTTTTTATTTTTTTAATTTGTTTTTTGAGTTTGGTTGATTCGAATATTTTATTTCTTATGGTTTATTTGGTTTTTTTAATTGATAAAGTTTATTTTTTAATAATTTTTTATTTAATAGTTTTAAGATTTATTTATTTATTTTTTTTTTTTTTTTTTTTTTTTTGTTATTTATTTATTTTTAATTTTGATTTTTTAATTTTAATTTATTTATATTTTTATAAATTATTTTATAAGATTTATTTTTTTAATCTAGATAGCTTAATAAAAAGTTTAATGTTGAAAATATTAAGATAGATTTTTCTTTTAGATATTTTATTTTTTGTTTTTTAATTTATTTATTTATAAAATAATAAATTTATTTATTCATTGAAAATGAATTGTTTTTTTTAAACTATGTAAATAAGAATAAAGTGATTTAACACTATTTAAGATAGTTAGCGGCTTCTATTTTTATTCTTTTAATTGGGTTTAACCATTTTATTCATTAACAGTGAATTGCTTCTTTTTAGCTTCAATTAATTAAGAAAGACTAATAAGTACTTTTTATTTGCAAAATAAATGTTATGTTTAACTACTTTCCTTAAGTATGGAGATTAACTCTAAATTTAAGTCGAAATTAATTGTAATTTTACTTCTTTACTTATCTAGTTCATTCTAATATACCTATAGTTCATTCTAATATACCTATATTTCATTCGTGGTAAATTCCTAATAGTAGAATAATTATGGTGATTAGTCTAAATATTAATCATTCTTTAATATTAATTATGTCTGTAGAAGACATTGGTAAAATTAATAAGATTTCTACATCAAATACAATAAATAATAAGCTTAAAAGAAAGAAATGAATTGAGAATGATTTTCGTGGTGATGAAATTTGATTAAATCCACATTCAAAGGGTAAGTTTTTTTCGCGTTTATTCTTGGTTTTTTTTGATATTTTTATTGTTATTATTGTTATTATTATTAATAATGTTATTATTATTATAAAAATTTTATAAAAAATTATTGTTCTTTTAAGATTTAACCTATTAGTTGGAAGCTAATTATACTTTTTATACTAAAAGAATATTTACCTCATCAGTATACTGAAATATATAAAAATAATCATACTACGTCAACAAAATGTCAATATCATGCTGAAGCTTCATAACCTATGTGATGGTAAGATGATAGGTGAATATTTATTATTCGTAATGTTGAGATAATTAGTAAAGTTGTTCCTACAATTACATGAATTCCATGAAATCCTGTTATAATAAAAAATGCTGAACCAAAAATTGAGTCTGAAATTGTAAATTGAGATTCAGTATATTCTCATTTTTGTAAAATTGTGAAGTAAATTCCTAATAAAATTGTTATTATTATAGTTAAGATTGATTTATTTATTTTATTTATTATTAATATTTGATGTGATCATGTTAATGATGCCCCTGAGGCTAATAAGATAATTGTATTTAAAAGTGGAATTTCAATGGGGTTAAATGGTTTAATTGATTTAGGTGGTCATTTTATTCCAATTTCTACTGAAGGGGTTAAACTTGAATGAAAAAATATTCAGAAGAAAGATACAAAAAATATAATTTCTGATACAATGAATAATAATATTCCTGTTTTTAATATATTTGTCACTCTTGTTGTATGATTTCCTTGAAAGGTGGATTCTTTAATAATATTGTTTCATCAAGTTATTATACATATAATTGTAAGTAATCTTCTTAGTACTAAATTTAGTGAAAATTTATTATTTATATATGATGCTGATATAATTAATATTATAAATAAATTAATTGATGTTAAAAATGGTCATGGTCTTTTAGTTACTATATGAAATGGGTGATTTTGTGTCATAAGGAATTTCTCTAGAATATAAGGTTGATAATGTTATAAAAATATATGCTTGAATTATTGAAATTGCAGATTCAAATAATATTAATGAAATTTTAATTGGTAAAATTGCTATAATGAGATAGTTTTGGTTTATATTTCCTAATAAGGTTATCATTAAATGTCCAGCTATTATATTTGCTGTTAATCGTATTGATAATGAGATTGGTCGAATTAATATTCCTGTTAATTCAATTAATACTATTATTGGTATAATTATTGCTGGTCTACCTTTTGGTAGGAGGTGTGATAATATATAGTTTGTATATTTAGATCATCTGTAAATTATTAAACTTAATCATATAGGTAATGCTATTGATCTAGCAATAGACAGATGACTAGTTGTAGTAAAGTTATATGGAAATAATCCTGTTAAATTTATTAATAAAATTACACAAAATATTGATTTTGTTAATAATAAAATTTCTTTATTATGTGTATTTTTTTTTATTTCGTTGATTATTGTTATTTCTATAATATTAATTATTTTATTTAGTCGTGATTTGAAATTTCAGAATCTTATTGGGAATAAAATTAGTGGTATAGTTATTATGAGTCAGTTTAATTGTAATAATTGTGAGGTTGGGTCAAATGGTGAAAATAGGGAATTTATCATTTTCAGTTTTTTTTTTTGAAATATTTAATTTTTTTTGTGTTAATAAAATTTTTATTTGGTTTAAAAAATAGAATTGAGTTAATTATTAATATAGTTAATATTATTATTAATAGTAAGTTAATTCACGAAATTGGTGATATTTGTGGTATTAAGATGTATAATTTTATAATTTTTATTTGACAAATAAATGTTTTTATTAAACTAACTTCTTTCATTAAGAGTATTTGATAAATACTATATTTTGGTTTAAGAGACCATTACTTACATTTCAGTCACTTAATGAATTATTTATTCATTTAATGAATGATTTTATTAAAATTCTTTCAATTGTGATAGGCATAAATCTGTGGTTTGTTCCACAAATTTCGGAACATTCTCCAAAAAATAAACCTGGTTTTTTTGAAAAGATTGTAGTTTGATTTAGTCGTCCTGGTACAGCATCTATTTTAATTCCTAAGGAAGGAATAGTTCATGAATGAATTACGTCTTGAGATGTAATAATTAGTCGAATTTGAGTTATTATAGGTATAATTATTCGATTATCCACATCTAATATTCGAAATGATGATTCAAAATTTGTTATATATGAATCTATTTCTTTATTTTTTGAGTTTGAATATTCATATCTTCAATATCATTGATGTCCAATTGTTTTAATTGAAATTATAGGATTTGTTAATTCTTCTATTATATATATAATTTTAATTGATGGTACTGCAATTAGTAATAGTACTATTGCTGGTAAAATGGTTCATGTTGTTTCAGTTAATTGATTTTCTAAAATATTTCGTGATAAAAATTTTATTTTTAGTGTTATTGTTATTATTATTAATGTTGTTATTAGGATTATTGTTATGATGGTTATTGAGTGGTCAAGTAAAATTGATAGTTCTTCTATAATTGGGCTTGTTCTTTCTATTAAGTTAATTTTTTTTCATATAGGAATTTTCAAGGAAAATTTTTTATTTTATATTTGAATTTTAAGTTCATTGCACTTTTTTGCTACTCTTGAATTATTTAATTAATAATGGTAGTTCATTAAATGAGTGCTCTGTTGGTGGTACTATAAATATTCATTCGTTTTGGAGTTTTGATTTGAAAATAATTATTTTATTTGCTAATAATGATTCTCATAAAATTATTATAAATATAATTGTTCTTATTATTGAAATTAATGCTCCAATTGATGAAATTGAATTTCATAATATTAAGAAGTCTGGATAATCAGAATATCGTCGTGGTATTCCATTTAATCCTAAAAAGTGTTGTGGGAAGAATGTTAAATTTACTCCTCTAAATATTAAATAAAATTGTGTTTTTAATCATTTTTTATTTAAAAGTATTCCTGTAAATACTGGGAATCAGTGTACCATGCCTGCTATAATAGTAAATACTGCTCCTATTGATAAAACATAATGGAAATGAGCTACAACATAATATGTGTCATGAAGGGGAATATCAATAGATGAATTTGCTAAGATGATCCCTGTTAATCCTCCTAATGTAAATAAAAAAATGAATCCTATTGTTCATAATATTTGTGGTGAATTTGAATTCTGTATTCCTTGTATTGTAGCTAATCATCTAAAGACTTTAATTCCTGTTGGAACTGCAATTACTATAGTTGCTGACATAAAATATGCTCGTGTATCAATATCTATACCTACTGAAAATATATGGTGTGCTCATACAATAAATCCTAATACTCCAATTGATAATATTGCATAAATTATACTTAAGTGTCCAAATGATACGGATTTACCTGATTCGTTTATAATAATTTGTGAAATTAATCCAAATCCTGGTAAAATCAGAATATATACTTCAGGATGTCCAAAGAATCAAAATAGATGTTGATATAAAATTGGGTCCCCTCCACCTGCAGGATCAAAAAATGATGTATTAAAATTACGATCAGTAAGGAGTATAGTAATAGCTCCTGCTAAAACGGGAAGGGATAATAATAATAAAATGGTTGTAATTAATACTGATCAACAAAATAAGGATATTTTTTCTATTAATAGTTTATTTGGTCGTATATTTATTATAGTTGAAATAAAATTAATTGCTCCTATAATTGATCTAATACCTGCAATATGTAAGGAGAAAATTGTTAAATCAACTGAGGGTCCGGAGTGAGCTATTTGAGCGGATAAAGGTGGATATACAGTTCACCCTGTTCCTGCTCCCGAACCTGTAATTGATCTAATTAATAGAATTGAAAGTGATGGTGGTAATAATCAAAATCTTATGTTGTTTATTCGTGGATATGCTATATCGGGTGATCCAATTATTATTGGTACTAGTCAGTTACCAAATCCACCAATTATAATTGGTATTACTATAAAGAAAATTATAATGAATGCATGTGATGTAATTATTGTATTATAAATTTGATCATTTTTTATTATTGATCCTGGTTGAATTAATTCAAGTCGAATAATTATTCTTCTTATTATTCCAAGTAGACCTGCTCAAATTCCAAATATAAAATATAAAGATCCAATATGCTTGTGATTTGTTGATAATAATCATTTTTTCATAATGAGATGTCTGATAAAAGATTTAAATTGTAAATTTAATTATGGTTAATACCTCTCATTATTGTCTTATATTCAAATATGATATTAAATTGCAAATTTAATGGTACTTATGGTTAAGGCTTACATTTTTTGTAATTTTAACTTTGAAGGTTAACAGTTTTATTAACTTAAATCCTTTAAAAAATAGGTATTAATATTAATAGAGGTATTCCTAATAAATTAACTAAATTATATATTATAATAATATTTATATTATTTTTATTTTTTTTTGTTGAGTTTGAATTTATTATTATTGGGTTAATTAGTTTAAGATATATAAATATTATTATTACTGATGAAATGATTATTATTATTGAGATGATAATTGATGTATTTAAAATATTTTGTAAAATTATTCATTTAGGTAAAAATCCTAATATTGGTGGTATTCCTCTATTGGATAGTATATTTATAATTAATGATATTTTATTATTTATATTTATTTTTTTTATTTGGGTTAAAAAATTTATTTTTAATTTTTTGAATATATTTATTGTTATTAATGTAATTAATATATAAGTAATAAAGTATAATATAAATATTTTTATTGAAATATTTAATGAAATAATTATTCATGATGAGTTAGAAATTGATGAATAGGCTATTATTTTTTTTAATGATGTTTGTTTAAATCCTGAGATAGGTGATATTAATAAAGATAATGTTATTGATATTAAAATTAGTTTTATATTTGTTATTTGTGAAATAATTATTGTTGGTGGAATTTTTTGAATTGTTGTTATAATTAAACATTTATTTCATGAAATTGATTGTATCAATTCTGGTAATCATAGATGTGTGGGAATTAAACCTATTTTTATTGTTATTCTGATTATTATTAATAATCTTTCTTTAATATTTATTTTAAATGTTGTATTAATTAAGATTGATAGTATTATAATTGATGATGCTGTTGTTTGAATAACAATGTATTTTATAATTTGATCTTTAATTAGTTTTCTTTTTGTTAAAATTGTAATTAATATAATTATATTAATTTCTATATTTATTCATATAAATAAAATTCTATTTGATGATAGTATTATTATATTTGTTAATAATAGTATTGAAATTAGTATTATTTTTGATGAATTAATTTTAATTAAAAAGAGAATATTTTCATAAATGGGGTATGAACCCATTAGCTTAAATTAGCTTATCTTTTTATAAAGAAATGTAAGGTGCATTTGAAATTTTGATTTTCTTAGTTTTAGTTCAATTCTAAACTTTATAATGAGAGTGAATTTCACATTTTTATTACATCAAAATAATCCTTTTTCAGGCATCTCATT